ACATAGACGGTCGACCCAGGCAGATATACCCTATAAAATATATCCCGTAGCGAGCGTAGTTCAATGGTAAAACATCTCCTTGCCAAGGAGAAGATACGGGTTCGATTCCCGCCGCTCGCCAGCTTAATTTAGTAAGGTACTATGATAAAAAATTTAGTCTAGTTGACTACTTAACTACTTATATTAAATTAAGTAGGTGTTAGTCTAATACCGTATCCCTTACTATCTTACCCTTCCTTTGCACCCCACTCAAAAAAAAGGGGGCTCCGGCGGCGGGAATTGAACTCGCCAACAGGACTCCCTAAATCAGGGATTCACCGAGACGAACAACTGGCAAACTGCTTTTAAAGGGAAGGGAGGTAGACTGTGCCTTTCTTTCATTTCATTTTTCTTTTCTGCAGGGTAGGAAGGAGCCTTGAGAGTTCTTCTTGTAGGGGCAAGTGACTTTGTAAACTGCTCAATTTGGCCCTCTAGGGCCGGGAACTAATGAATAAAAAAGGGTTGGATACCGCCCAGCCCTCTACCATATCCATACAAATAGAATAGTCCTTTTATACAGACAGCTAAGTGCGGAGACGGGAATCGAACCCGTGACCTCAAGGTTATGAGCCTCGTGAGCTACCAAACTGCTCTACTCCGCTCTGGAGGGCCGGAAACTGGTGGACGAAAAAGGTTGAATACAGGCCTCTACCATGTCTAGACAAATAGAATAGTCCTTTTATACAGAATGGAGCGGGTAGCGGGAATCGAACCCGCATCGTTAGCTTGGAAGGCTAGGGGTTATAGTCGACGTTGGTTGATTATTTTTAACGTCTCTAATTCAAAACCGAACATGAAATTTGGATTTCATTCGGCTCCTTTATGGATATTCTCACCACTTAACATCTATGTCAGCTTTTCTATCTGAATGGAACCAAAGCTCTCCGCTTTCTAGATGATCCCTATAGAGTAGGAAATAGAAATTCTACTAAATCTATCTAATCTACTTACTTCGTTCCCTAATTTTATTCAAGAGATCCTGAGGAAAAGAATTGGGTTTCCACCGAGCTGAAACAATATGCTGATGGTTCTAGTAAACCAAAACTACCGTTTTTTAGCTATTAGGCTTCCATTTCCTTTTTTAACAAAAGAAGATTTAGTTACGATTGGAAATAAACTTTTTTGTATCTTCATCCATAGATCCTTTACTCATATTTAAAAAATGGGAATACTTAATCCAATGCAAAATTATGCTTCGCGACTCTGTACTCATAATCCAATTTGTATTTTGGATGCAATTTCCATTAGTCTTTGGATACAAATCGCGAGAATGTATATTCTTCCTCAATATGCTATTGAGAGGAAAAGGATTAAATCCTTTATAAGAACTAAAGTTTTCATCGGAATATAAAAAACTTAAGGACACCTTAAGTATATCATTTCAAATTCAGTTATTAATAGAACGAATCACACTTTTACCACTAAACTATACCCGCTACATGTAGATTATGATACCAACGCTACCCTTTGTCAAGGGTAGCCATTCGAGAAGGAGGCTAATTCCCCCTTATTGAATCAAATGGAGAAGGTTCATGACAGTGAGCGATTGGTACTTCGATCGCGGGCCTTTATTTTAGGGTTTAGATAGCCTCTCTGGTCTGTAAAATACATATCTTCTTACCATCCCAATAGCGTATGAACCTAATGTATGCATTTCGATTAGGGTCGTATTCTTATTCTATGGTTACGACTACAATGATCATTATTTGCTTTGCGAGGACGTAAGTGTGCCAGACTGCTGTAAGGAATAGTTTGATTATTCCTACAATATACACTAGGAGATATAGGGGGCAGCACTGCCCCCTTAAATCCCTTTCTTCCTTTTCCTTTTTGTTCAATTCTGAACAAAGAAATTGGGGAAGATGTTTTCTTCCCCCACTTATCATGAAGTCCGAGCCCTAGAGAAAGAGTGAGATGAATTTCAAAAATTCATCATAGACTTTCCCTATGGCTTGAGAGAAGCAAGAAACAAAGAGTCGTAACTTAAAGAGAAAGGCGGACAGGACCCGACGGATTTACCTGATGTAAAGAAGATCCTAAATGTCTCTGGTTAGTCGATCCTCTCCATTTACTAATTTCCTCCCCTCTTTTCCACTCAATTCTAGTTTATTAGATTCTTGTTTAAAAGAATCAAAGAAGATGAATAGAACTAAGAACACATAAAAAAAGCATAGAGGACCAAGACCATTACCAAATGTTCCTCTCAAGAATCATATTGGGTATCTGTTCCCTTCCTTTTCCCGCTAGGATCGGAAATCTTATATTTTTCATATCCATATACCATCGAACCCTTAGGGTTCCAGAATCCTCCTTTTTTCCTAGTCTTCGGAAACAGAAAACCCATAGCCGGGAGGAGTTAGGTATGTAGGGTATGGTTTATTATTTTTTGTTGGGCAGGCAGTAGAATAATTTTTATACTCTGCAATATAAATTCTACTGCCCACTTTTTACAAGCAAATTGTTGCTAAAACTCTAACATAGTTTGTTCAAAATGCAACAACTAGAATCCTTGGAGAATATTCAAGTACCCCCTTTCCAAGGGGTACCTGTTAAAAATCGCTTCAACAAATCCGTCCAAAACTTTTTAAGAAAAATGGAAAAGTTTTGAACTCGAAGGTTTTTCCAAGAGATGCCTGTTAAAAATAGTTTCAATCTCTCACCAAAACAGATAAGAAGTATCTCACTGAAAATTACTACCCAGCCATATGGGTATATGAAGAGCGCGAATTCCTTTATACCCCACCCAATTAGAATTATAGGAAGTAAAACATAAATGGAGAAAAATCTCACCATAAGATCAGCCAATAAAAGAAAAAAGTCCCTAATTCTGCAGAACGTTCTGAGCACGTGAAAAGTCAATAGCCTAAAGATAAAAAAGAAAAAGTCTACCATTTTTTTGACAGCAGCTCTTATTGCCCCTTTGGCCTTTTCTCTTATATGATTCAAGAATTGATTCATATTTGTTTCCCTCCTATAAACAATATAATATATTATAATATAATATAACTTTCGTGCTTTGGTTTAGTGAGTCGTACGAGATCGTGTTTACATACCTATGAACTTACCCTCTTCAAGTATATTGGATACTACTATACTCATAATTTTTTAGTGTGTCAACCCTCTCTTCACGTATTTTATTATACGTATTTTTTTATATAATAAAATAAAATAAAAAAAAACCTCTACTTTGTGCAAGTGATAAGAGAGAATATGAAAGATTTTCTTATTTTTCTTGATTTTCTCAAGATTTTGAACCTTGCCATGAATAAACTTCTATATCTCGATCTCAATATATACATATATAATCTCTACATATATCTCTATATGTACATATATTATGTACATTATGCAGTAGACCCATAATGGGAAATCAAAGTGGCTAATTTTGGAATTGAATAAAAAGCCCTTTTAACTCAGTGGTAGAGTAATGCCATGGTAAGGCATAAGTCATCGGTTCAAATCCGATAAAGGGCTTTTTAATTTGGTGGTAGAGTAATGCCATGGTAAGACGTAAGTCATCGGTTCGAATCCGATAAAGTACTTTTCTACTAAATTTATTATTTATTCACCTTTTTTTCTTTGTTTTTGAAAATTTCTCTATTTTTTTCTTGAATTTTATGACTTAGTGTGGGATGCATGCATTTTTGGTCTGAACACTAAATGAAGCACGGAGTGTAAATTGCAAAAAAGAAATCAAATTGGACTCTTTTTCCTGTTAGATCAATCAAATCACTACCTGTACTGAACTAATCTAGAATCCCTTTTATTAATCTATTCTTATTCTATACCCTTTAAATGAATTTCCCTAAAAAGTAGGAGATGATCCGTGAATTAACCTAACCATCAACTAAAAAAAAATCCTAAGAAAGCATAACAGAAAAGTAGGAAAGACTCTTTGCTTTGGATCTAGTTATACTCTTCGAGTATATTGACAATTCTAAAAAACTGCTCATACTATCATTATAGTATAATGACGAGCGGTTGTATATGGCCCTATCGTTTAGTGATGCCCCTATCGTCTAGTGGTTCAGGACATCTCTCTTTCAAGGAGGCAGCGGGGATTCGACTTCCCCTGGGGGTAGGGAGTATTATGAAAGGAGGTTAATCATAGATTATCAAAAACCCTAGAATAAATTCTTCCTGGGTCGATGCCCGAGCGGTTAATGGGGACGGACTGTAAATTCGTTGACGATATGTCTACGCTGGTTCAAATCCAGCTCGGCCCAAAAATCTAGGGCTTCGTGAATATGAACTAAATCCATTTTTTTTCTTCCATAAAAAAAAATGTCTGATCCATAGAAATAAAGGATAAAGAGAAAGGGGGAAATTTCTTTCTAATCCATATTTCTCTCATTCCTTTTTTACAAACAAAAGAGTTTTTCTTATTGAAAGGTGGATTATCATCCATTTTAAGCGATAAAAAATCGCGACATACTAGTTATGTCACTCTCACTATACCCACATACGATATATGGGTATGTAGTATATGATTCGTCTATTTCTTAGAGTACGACAGACGAATCGAATCTTCTTATGGTTCTATTTAAAAATAGGTATAGGTATGCCATACACCCCGCGGGGATTGTAGTTCAATTGGTCAGAGCACCGCCCTGTCAAGGCGGAAGCTGCGGGTTCGAGCCCCGTCAGTCCCGAACTAGGGTTCAATGAATGGGTAAATTCATCTTTCCTTTTTCCATAAAAAATTTCCATCAAAAAAAGGGGGCAGGAGACAGGATCAAATACCTATGGGGCATCCTTACTTCACTTTTTTGATTTCGCATTTTTCATTAAAGAGGGAGGGAAGGCCTATAGGAATTTCTTTTTTCACTACTCCCGGTTGATAAAGAAAGAAATACATATCATACGTGGATTAGTATAATTTAGGATATTACTCTATCCTTATGATGATACCATCCTCATCTTAACTTCCTATTCGACTCTTATGGATTATGGAATAGAGTACCGGTATTTTATCGGAATCCATACATAAATTGTATTCATTTATTCTTAGACAGTGAATTTAATATAATTAGTACTTTTTGGGTTAAACCAGGCCCCTTCCATTTTGTAGTTCCAACTTTGTTTGTGTATGTTCAATGACTAATTGGAAAGAATCTATCTCATTCTCATTCCATTTGCGGACTCCTTTTTTATGGATCCGCTCTCATCTTTAGACCCAAAAAGTGGATATTGATAGTAACCTAATAAAATAAAAGAAAAACCAAGCAAAGCAAACGCCCTTTTTCCTAAATTGAAAATATTCGATTTTTTTTATTTAAGCCCTCTTTTCTCCATCTCACTTCTACTTCTACTGCTTATTTGTATGTCTATGTGACCCATAGAAAGTCGGTCATATAATACATACATACATAATTGTATGTATAACTATAAGAAAAAGGAAGGGAAATTGGATAAGATAAGAAAGATCGTGGGTTATAGATATAGAAAAGAAAAAGTAGAAAAGGATGAAAAAAAGAGAGAATTCCTAATCCAATCAAAAAACCAATTTTGGTCTTAGTATGAATAAGGGATCTTCCTATGTTATACTATTCCACTCTCAACCATGAATTGATTTGATAGATCCGATATTCATAATATTGAATTGATTCAGTATTATCAGAATGCAAGTCCTCCCCTTGAATTTACAGGATACCCCTTTTTCCTCTCCATGGGATTACATCCCGAGTTATTGCGAAAAAAAAAGAGGTTATGGAAGTCAATATTCTCGCATTTATTGCTACTGCACTGTTCATTCTAGTTCCTACTGCCTTTTTACTTATTATTTATGTAAAAACAGTCAGCCAAAATGATTAATTGGAATTCCAATTAATCATTGAAGAAATGAAAAAGGGATTAAATAAAAGAAAAATCCAAGTCTTAAATGAAAGGATCTGGTTGGAATCATAAAGTGTGGTAGAAAGAACTACATATAGTTTTTTCTACCACACTTTAGAGTCTTTCTATTATATTATCTTGAATCTACATAGAATAGATTAGTAGATTGAAATAGTAGTCTAATTCAATTTCTTTTTTCACTGCATCCACTTAATTTCAACCAAGTCAAAATAAAAAAATCGAAGACAATTCTTCACGAAAGAATCCATGGAGGGAGAGAAAAATAATATGAGAATAGACTATAGTAAAAGAAAAAAAGTAAAAGTCAAAATCAGCGAATCTTTCATGCTTAAACATGCGGCGAGATGCTTCAAAAGAGCATAAAAATTTTTCTAAGAATAAGAAAAGAGTATAAAACAAATGGAAAGTGTGCGATATGTTGTGAATAGCTCCGTGGAAGAAAGTCTAATTTTCTTATGTATAGAACTTTTTTAACCATTCGTCACTTCTAGTAGAAATTATGAATTGCTGTAATCGCTCTTTCTATTTCTATAGAGTAGAATAGAACGACTCCTTCTTACAAGAGTTTCTTACAGGAGTGAAACAAAACTAAAGAAAGAAAGAATAAAGTTTGGCAAAATGATTAATGCAAAAGGATCAATTAAAGAAAAGAGTTGATACAACAATTCGACTACTCAATCAATTAGTAGTATCCCTAGAGTCCACTCCTCCCCCATACTACTAGTGAAAGAGAAAATGTAAAGACTACCATTAAAGCAGCCCAAGCGAGACTTACTATATCCATGTAAATTATGTCTCCTATTTCTATGAAGAAATTATTCTACTATTGATCAATAATCATAGTGGAATCAAGGGTACAGAGTCAAAAAGGGATTCTGCCCTAAGGCTATGGATGAATCAGTTCAAGGAATTTACTCCTAACAAATTCTTATAGGATTTCTGGTAGAATTGGAGAGCATTAAGTATAAATACGATACATAGCCCTTTTCCTTAAAAAAGAGTACGGGGATGATGTCCTGAATGGAAGACGCGGGAATAGAAAGATTTTTTCTTCCTTTTGTTACCTTTTTTTTATAAGCAAAGGACGTCAGAATATACCATAAAATTAGGATAGATAAATATTTATTGGATACCTACCTTGCCTATGTTTATTTTTAACCTAAACCCTACAGCCCCGCTTTCTATCATTCTATGAAAGAATGAGGAGACTTTATCCACAACTCCGAAATTGATTTTTGATCAGCCTATTCAATCTGATTCTCGACGGAATCAGTAGCCCTTACTTTAGTGTATGTAGGTAGCATAAGATGTACGATAAATAAAATGTATAATAATTAGGAAGTCTTGATATTCCTTCGTGGAGTTCCTTCTTCAATCTTAGATTGAAAAAAAAAAAGAATGCCCCTTAGGAGCCCTTTGAATATCAAGATTTCTGACATCTTAGCCTCGTAGTTTTAAATTCTCGAATCGAATCAATTAAGAATCAATTCAAATTAATAAAAGAATAAGTAAACGCTACCTCATCCCTATTGGTAGCCGATTGGGCCACTACCGACAAAACAAACCCTAATAGAACTATGGATTCTCAAAATCCAGTATCGCCAGGCCTAGTTATTCTCTTGCTCCAGCTTATGCGGGGTACGAATTTGTCGAGTTCGATCAGTACTATAAGCCTAAGTATTTTATTGATCAGGCGGCACCCAGATTTGAACTGGGGATAAAGGATTTGCAGTCCCCTGCCTTACCGCTTGGCCATGCCGCCAAAAAATCCGATCTAAAATCGAGAAAAGAGCAAGTATTCATCCACGTTTTCTTACTAAAACCCCCTTTCTTTTATCTTGAATCTAATTCTACTTACTTTTTTCCAATATTTTTCCAAAAATCTATTCCTGCTTTTTTTGGATCCAGTTTCGATTATTCTCCTCCATGGATTCTATCTTAAAACACACATTGCTAACACTAGAAAACTTCCCTTTTCTTTCTATTGAGATGAAAAAGGAGAAAAAGTGGATTTCCAGTCACAGGCTGCAAAATTCAGAACAAATTGGAACCATTAACTAGAATTCTCCTTTTTTTTGAATTGCAGTAGTGAACGACTCTTAAATCAGTATTCTCTCCCCCCCTTCCTTTTAATGGCATAATAAAATAGAATGGGTTTATGCCTAATCCGTGTATAGGTAAACTCCAGGTCCGAACAGCATTATTATCCATAACAGCATTATTATCCATAACAGCATTATTATCCATGGATCCCCCTTATGTACATATCTCTATGGGGAATCGTGCTTTAATTTTTCATTGCATTAAATATCTTGAATAAAAAAAGGAAATTTGCTCTGATATAGAGTATGACCTGACCATCTTGGCCCACCCAAGTGAAATTACGATAAAAGCAGGGATATGTGGAGAGGTGGATAACTAGATTGGCATGTACTTAAAAAAAGGACTTACTTTATTTTAGGATTCTACAATGAAATCCTATATTTTCTAGCAATTCTACTACTACGAAACAAAAAAGAACCCTCAAATTCTTTTTTGAAATTAAACTAAGCGTGCTATTCTAAATCGAACTAAAGTCAAACTTTCTAGTGCTTATAAATTATTATATTATGGCTTTATCCCATTCATAGAAAGGAGATAAAATGAGAAATCTTTGCCATCCAATCTGATTAGAATATCATTAAGTGGCAGAATTTTTTTCTAGGAATGTTTTATCAATTCATTTTCATTCGATTTGTACCCCTGGCAAATTCGAACTTTCCTCAAAATTGTCTCTATTCATATGTAATTGTCTCTATTCATATGTATGAAATACATATATGAAATACGTATGTGGAGTTCCCTAGAATTTCATGTGATTCAGTAAACAGAATATAGATTCCATGATTGCTAGATCGATCCATAGGGATTGATGAAGAGTGAGCTGATAATGGAATTTTTCTTCGATAAAAAGGAAACTTAAGATGCTCCGGAATGGAAATGAGGGAATGTCCACAATACCCGGATTTAGTCAGATCCAATTCGAGGGATTTTTTAGGTTCATTAATCAAGGCTTGGCAGAAGAACTTGAGAAGTTTCCAACAATTAAAGATCCAGATCACGAAATTGCATTTCAATTATTTGCGAAAGGATATCAATTGCTAGAACCCTCAATAAAAGAAAGGGATGCTGTGTATGAATCACTCACCTATTCTTCCGAATTATATGTATCTGCGAGATTAATTTTTGGTTTCGATGTGCAAAAGCAAACCATTTCTATTGGAAACATTCCTATAATGAATTCCTTAGGAACCTTTATAATAAATGGAATATACCGAATTGTGATCAATCAAATATTGCTAAGTCCTGGTATTTACTACCGCTCGGAATTAGACCATAAGGGAATTTCTATCTACACCGGGACTATAATATCAGATTGGGGAGGAAGATCGGAATTAGCAATTGATAAAAAAGAAAGGATATGGGCTCGCGTAAGTAGAAAACAAAAGGTATCTATTCTAGTTCTATCATCAGCTATGGGTTCGAATCTAAGAGAAATTCTAGATAATGTTTCCTACCCTGAAATTCTCTTGTCTTTCCCGAATGCTAAGGAGAAGAAGAGGATTGAGTCAAAAGAAAAAGCTATTTTGGAGTTTTATCAACAATTTGCTTGTGTAGGTGGGGACCTGGTATTTTCGGAGTCCTTATGTGAGGAATTACAAAAGAAATTTTTTCAACAAAAATGTGAATTAGGAAGGATTGGTCGACGAAATATGAATCGGAGACTGAATCTTGATATACCTCAGAACAATACATTCTTGTTACCACGAGATGTATTGGCCGCTACGGATCATTTGATTGGAATGAAATTTGGAACGGGTATACTTGACGATGACGATATGAATCACTTGAAAAATAAACGTATTCGTTCGGTTGCGGATCTGTTACAAGATCAATTCGGACTGGCTCTTGATCGTTTACAACATGCGGTTCAAAAAACTATCCGTAGAGTATTCATACGTCAATCGAAACCGACTCCACAAACTTTGGTAACTCCAACTTCAACTTCGATTTTATTAATAACTACTTATGAGACCTTTTTTGGCACATACCCCTTATCTCAAGTTTTTGATCAAACTAATCCATTGACACAAACTGTTCATGGGCGAAAAGTGAGTTGTTTGGGTCCTGGAGGATTGACGGGGAGGACTGCAAGTTTTCGGAGCCGAGATATTCATCCGAGTCACTATGGGCGTATTTGTCCAATTGACACGTCCGAAGGAATCAATGTTGGACTTACTGGATCCTTAGCTATTCATGCGAGAATTGATCACTGGTGGGGATCCATAGAGAGTCCATTTTATGAAATATCTGAGAAAGCAAAAGAAAAAAAAGAGAAACAGGTGGTTTATTTATCACCAAATAGAGATGAATATTATATGATAGCAGCAGGAAATTCTTTGTCTTTGAATCAGGGTATTCAGGAAGAACAGGTTGTTCCAGCTAGATACCGTCAAGAATTCCTGACTATTGCATGGGAACAGATTCATGTTAGAAGTATTTTTCCTTTCCAATATTTTTCTATTGGAGGTTCTCTCATTCCTTTTATTGAGCATAATGATGCGAATCGGGCTTTAATGAGTTCTAATATGCAGCGCCAAGCAGTTCCGCTTTCTCGGTCCGAGAAGTGCATTGTTGGAACTGGATTGGAACGCCAAACAGCTCTAGATTCGAGGGTTTCCGTTATAGCCGAACGCGAGGGAAAGATCATTTCTACTGATAGTCACAAGATCCTTTTATCAAGTAGTGGGAAGACTATAAGTATTCCTTTAGTTACCCATCGGCGCTCTAACAAAAATACTTGTATGCACCAAAAACCTCGGGTTCCATGGGGTAAATCCATTAAAAAAGGACAAATTTTAGCAGAGGGAGCTGCTACAGTTGGTGGGGAACTTGCTTTAGGAAAAAACGTATTAGTAGCTTATATGCCATGGGAAGGTTACAATTTTGAAGACGCAGTACTAATTAGCGAACGTTTGGTATATGAGGATATTTATACTTCTTTTCACATCCGAAAATATGAAATTCAGACGGATACGACAAGCCAAGGCTCCGCTGAAAAAATCACTAAAGAAATACCACATCTAGAAGAACATTTACTCCGCAATTTGGACAGAAATGGAGTTGTTAGGTTGGGATCCTGGGTAGAAACTGGCGATATTTTAGTAGGTAAATTAACGCCTCAGATAGCGAGCGAATCGTCGTATATCGCGGAAGCTGGATTATTACGGGCCATATTTGGTCTTGAGGTATCCACTTCAAAAGAAACTTCTCTCAAACTACCTATAGGTGGAAGAGGGCGCGTTATCGATGTGAAATGGATCCAGAGAGACCCCCTAGACATAATGGTTCGTGTATATATTTTACAGAAACGTGAAATCAAAGTTGGGGATAAAGTAGCCGGAAGACACGGGAATAAGGGGATCATTTCCAAAATTTTGCCTAGGCAAGATATGCCCTATTTGCAAGATGGAACACCTGTTGATATGGTCTTCAATCCCTTAGGAGTACCCTCACGAATGAATGTGGGACAAATATTTGAAAGCTCGCTCGGATTAGCAGGGGATCTGCTAAAGAAACATTATAGAATAGCACCCTTTGATGAGAGATATGAGCAAGAGGCTTCAAGAAAACTTGTGTTTTCAGAATTATATGAAGCCAGTAAACAAACAAAAAATCCATGGGTATTTGAACCCGAGTACCCGGGAAAAAGTAGAATATTTGATGGAAGAACAGGAGACCCCTTCGAACAACCTGTTCTAATAGGGAAGTCCTATATCTTAAAATTAATTCATCAAGTTGATGAAAAAATCCATGGACGTTCTACTGGGCCCTACTCACTTGTTACACAACAACCCGTTAGAGGAAGAGCCAAGCAAGGGGGACAACGAGTAGGAGAAATGGAAGTTTGGGCTTTAGAAGGATTTGGTGTTGCTCATATTTTACAAGAGATACTTACTTATAAATCTGATCATCTTATAGCTCGCCAAGGAATACTTAATGCTACGATCTGGGGAAAAAGAGTACCTAATCACGAGGATCCTCCAGAATCTTTTCGAGTGCTCGTTCGAGAACTACGATCTTTGGCTCTAGAACTGAATCATTTCCTTGTATCTGAGAAGAACTTCCAGGTTAATAGGGAGGAAGTTTGATCGGAATAAATATAAATTCTTTTCTTATTTCTATTTTATGATTGACCAATATAAACATCAACAACTCCAAATTGGACTCGTTTCCCCTCAACAAATAAAGGCTTGGGCTAACAAAAACCTACCTAATGGGGAAGTCGTTGGCGAAGTCACAAGGCCCTCTACTTTTCATTATAAAACCGATAAACCAGAAAAAGATGGATTGTTTTGCGAAAGAATCTTTGGACCCATAAAAAGCAGAATTTGTGCTTGTGGAAATTCTCGAGCGAGCGTAGCTGAAAACGAAGACGAAAGATTTTGCCAAAAATGCGGGGTAGAATTTGTTGATTCTCGGATACGAAGATATCAAATGGGATACATCAAACTCGCATGTCCCGTGACTCATGTGTGGTATTTGAAAGGTCTTCCTAGTTATATTGCGAACCTTTTAGATAAACCCCTTAAGAAATTGGAGGGCCTAGTATACGGCGATTTCTCTTTTGCTAGGCCCAGCGCTAAAAAACCCACTTTCTTACGATTACGAGGTTTATTCGAAGATGAAATTTCATCCTGTAACCACAGCATTTCTCCCTTTTTTTCTACCCCAGGCTTTGCAACATTTCGAAATCGGGAAATTGCGACAGGAGCAGGTGCTATTAGAGAACAATTAGCAGATTTGGATTTGCGAATTATTATAGAGAATTCCTTGGTCGAATGGAAGGAATTAGAAGACGAGGGGTATAGTGGAGATGAATGGGAAGATAGAAAAAGACGAATAAGAAAAGTTTTTTTGATTAGACGCATGCAATTGGCGAAACATTTTATTCAAACAAATGTAGAACCAGAATGGATGGTTTTGTGCTTATTACCGGTTCTTCCTCCCGAATTGAGACCCATTGTTTATAGGTCTGGGGATAAAGTAGTGACTTCGGATATTAATGAACTTTATAAGAGAGTTATCCGTCGGAACAACAACCTTGCCTATCTATTAAAAAGAAGTGAATTAGCGCCAGCAGATTTAGTAATGTGCCAGGAAAAGTTGGTACAAGAAGCCGTGGATACACTTCTTGATAGTGGGTCCCGCGGGCAACCAACGAGGGATGGTCACAATAAAGTATACAAATCACTTTCAGATGTAATTGAAGGTAAAGAGGGAAGGTTTCGTGAGACTCTGCTTGGGAAACGGGTCGATTACTCGGGGCGTTCTGTCATTGTTGTGGGTCCTTCACTTTCATTACATCAATGTGGATTACCTCTAGAGATAGCAATAAAGCTTTTTCAGCTATTTGTAATTCGCGATTTAATCACGAAACGCGCTACTTCTAATGTCAGGATTGCTAAAAGGAAAATTTGGGAAAAGGAACCCATTGTATGGGAAATACTTCAAGAAGTTATGCGGGGACATCCTGTACTGTTGAATAGAGCACCTACCCTGCATAGATTAGGCATACAGGCCTTCCAACCCACTTTAGTAGAGGGGCGTACTATTTGTTTACACCCATTAGTGTGTAAGGGTTTCAATGCGGACTTTGATGGGGATCAAATGGCTGTTCATCTACCTTTATCCTTGGAAGCTCAGGCGGAAGCCCGTTTACTTATGTTTTCTCATATGAATCTCCTATCTCCTGCTATTGGAGATCCTATTTGCGTACCGACCCAAGACATGCTTATAGGACTTTATGTATTAACGATTGGAAACCGTCGGGGTATTTGTGCAAATAGATATAATAGTTGCGGAAACTATCCAAATCAAAAAGTAAGTTACAATAATAATAATTATAAGTATACGAAAGATAAAGAACCCCATTTTTCTAGTTCCTATGATGCACTGGGAGCTTATAGACAGAAACGAATCAGTTTAGACAGTCCCTTGTGGCTCCGATGGAAACTAGATCAACGCGTCATTGGGTCAAGAGAAGTTCCGATTGAAGTTCAATATGAATCTTTGGGGACTTATCATGAGATTTATGCCCACTATCTAATAGTGGGAAATAGAAAAAAAGAAATCCGTTCTATATACATTCGAAGCACTCTTGGTCATATTTCTTTTTATAGAGAAATAGAGGAAGCCATACAAGGATTTAGTCAGGCCTATTCATACACTATCTAAACAAGGAAGTTAGATTCGGCGATGCCCCTTTCGGGGGGCATTCCGATTTCGCTAGTATCATCATTTTTGCCGCGCGAATCCAGATTGAGATTAAGGAAAGGAAGTTAATTAAATTTTCGAATCACTGACTCAGGCCCATTGTCGAATCCTACTCAGCAATTGTCGAATCCTACTCAGCCGAAAAAGGGGGTACTTATGTATGGCGGAACGGGCCAATCTGGTCTTTCATAATAAAGAGATAGACGGAACTGCTATGAAACGACTTATTAGCAGATTAATAGATCATTTCGGAATGGGATATACATCCCATATACTGGATCAAATAAAGACTCTGGGCTTTCATCAAGCCACTACTACATCGATTTCATTAGGAATCGAGGATCTTTTAACAATACCCTCTAAGGGATGGTTAGTCCAAGACGCGGAACAACAGAGTTTTCTTTTGGAGAAACACTATTATTATGGGGCTGTACACGCGGTAGAAAAATTACGCCAATCCGTTGAGATATGGTATGCTACAAGTGAATATTTGAAACAAGAAATGAATTCGAATTTTCGGATAACGGATCCTTCTAATCCAGTCTATCTAATGTCTTTTTCAGGAGCTAGAGGAAATGCATCTCAAGTACACCAATTAGTAGGTATGAGAGGATTAATGGCGGATCCTCAAGGACAAATGATTGATTTACCTATTCAAAGCAATTTACGCGAGGGACTTTCTTTGACAGAATATATAATTTCCTGCTACGGAGCCCGTAAAGGGGTTGTAGATACTGCTGTACGAACAGCGGATGCTGGATATCTTACACGTAGACTTGTTGAAGTAGTTCAACATATTATTGTGCGTAGAAGAGATTGTGGTACTATCCGAGGTATTTCTGTGAGTCCTCAAAATGGGATGACGGAAAAACTTTTTGTCCAAACACTAATTGGTCGTGTATTAGCAGACGATATATATATCGGTTCACGATGCATTGCCGCTCGAAATCAAGATATTGGAATTGGATTAGTCAATCGATTCATAACTGCCTTTCGAGCACAACCATTTCGAGCACAACCAATATATATTAGAACCCCCTTTACTTGCCGGAGCACATCTTGGATCTGTCAATTATGTTATGGTCGGAGTCCCACTCATGGCGATCTGGTCGAATTAGGGGAAGCCGTAGGTATTATTGCGGGTCAATCAATTGGGGAGCCAGGGACTCAACTAACATTAAGAACTTTTCATACTGGTGGAGTATTCACAGGGGGTACTGCCGACCTTGTACGATCCCCTTCGAATGGAAAAATCCAATTCAATGAGGATTTGGTTCACCCCACACGTACCCGTCATGGGCAGCCTGCTTTTCTATGTTATATAGACTTGCATGTAACTATTCAGAGTCAGGATATTCTATATAGTGTGAATATTCCCTCAAAAAGCTTGATTCTAGTGCAAAATGATCAATATGTAGAATCCGAACAAGTAATTGCGGAGATTCGTGCCGGAACGTCCACTTTGCATTTTAAAGAAAGGGTACAAAAGCATATTTATTCCGAATCAGACGGGGAAATGCACTGGAGTACTGATGTTTACCATGCGCCCGAATATCAATATGGTAATCTTCGTCGATTACCAAAAACAAGCCATTTATGGATATTGTCAGTAAGTATGTGCAGATCCAGTATAGCGTCTTTTTCGCTCCACAAGGATCAAGATCAAATGAATACTTATTCTTTTTCTGTTGACGGAAGATATATCTTTGACCTCTCAATGGCTAATGATGATCAAGTAAGACATAGACTGTTGGATACTTTTGGTAAAAAAGATAGGGAAATTCTTGATTATTCAACGCCGGATAGAATCATGTCCAACGGCCATTGGAATTTTGTCTATCCTTCTATTCTTCAAGATAATTCGGATTTATTGGCGAAAAAGCGAAGAAATAGGTTCGTTATTCCATTACAATATCATCAAGAACAAGAGAAAGAACTAATATCCTGTTTGGGGATTTCTATTGAAATACCCTTTATGGGTGTTTTACGTAGAAATACTATTTTTGCTTATTTTGACGATCCACGATACAGAAAAGATAAAAAGGGTTCAGGAATTGTGAAATTTAGATATAGGACCCTAGAGGACGAATATAGGACCCTAGAGGACGAATATAGGACTCGAGAGGAAGACTCAGAGGACGAATATGGGAGCCCAGAGAACGGATATAGGACCCGAGAGGACGAATATGAAACCCTAGAAGACGAATATAGGACTCTAGAGGACGAATATGAAACCCTAGAAGATGAATATGGGATCCTAGAGGACGAATATGAAACCCTAGAAGACGAATATAGGACTCGAGAGGAAGACTCAGAGGACGAATATGGGAGCCCAGAGAACAAATATAGGACCCGAGAGGACGAATATGGAACTCTAGATGAAGACTCAGAAGACGAATATGGGAGCCCGGAGGAAGGCTCAGAGGACGAATATGGGACTTTAGAGGAAGACTCAGAAGAAGACTCAGAGGACGAATACGGGAGCCCAGAGGAAGATTCCATCTTAAAAAAAGAGGGTTTGATTGAGCATCGAGGAACAAAAGAATTTAGTCTAAAATACCAAAAAGAACTAGATCGGTTTTTTTTCATTCTTCAAGAACTGCATATCTTGCCCAGATCCTCATCCCTAAAGGTACTTGATAATAGTATCATTGGAGTGGATACACAACTCACAAAAAATACAAGAAGTCGACTAGGTGGATTGGTCCGAGTGAATAGAAAAAAAAGCCATACGGAACTCAAAATCTTTTCCGGAGATATTCATTTTCCTGAAGAAGCAGATAAGATATTAGGTGGTAGTTTGATACCACCAGAAAGAGAAAAGAAAGAATCTAAGGAATCAAAAAAAAGGAAAAATTGGGTCTATGTTCAACGGAAAAAAATTCTCAAGAGCAAGGAAAAGTATTTTGTTTCGGTTCGACCTGCAGTCGCATATGAAATGGACGAAGGGAGAAATTTAGCAACACTTTTCCCGCAGGATCTCTTGCAAGAAGAGGATAATCTCCAACTTCGACTTGTCAATTTTCTTTCTCATGAAAATAGCAAGTTAACTCAAAGAATTTATCACACGAATAGTCAATTTGTTCGAACTTGCTTAGTAGTGAATTGGGAACAAGAAGAAAAAGAGGAGGCTCGTGCTTCCCTTGTTGAGGTAAGAGCAAATGATCTGATTCGTGATTTCCTAAGAATTGAGTTAGTAAAGTCCACTATTTCGTATACACGAAGAAGGTATGATAGGACAAGTGCAGGACCGATTCCCAATAATAGGTTAGATCGCACCAATACCAATTCCTTTTATTCCAAGGCGAAGATTCAATCACTTAGCCAACATCAAGAAGCTATTGGCACCTTGTTGAATCGAAATAAAGAATACCAATCTTTGATGATTTTGTTGGCATCCAACTGTTCTAGAATTGGTTTATTCAAGAATTCGAAATATCCCAATGCGGTAAAAGAATCGAATCCTAGAATTCCTATTCGAGATATTTTTGGGCCCTTAGCTGCTATTGTACCTAGTATATCGAATTTTTCTTCATCTTACTATTTACTAACGCATAATCAGATCCTGTTAAAAAAATATTTGTTCCTTGACAATTTGAAACAAACCTTCCAAGTACTTCAAGGGCTTAAATACTCTTTAATAGATGAAAATCAAAGGATTTCGAATTTCGATAGTAACATCATGTTGGATCCATTCCATTTGAATTGGCACTTTCTCCATCATGATTCTTGGGAGGAGACATCGGCAATAATTCACCTTGGACAATTTATTTGCGAAAATGTATGTCTATTTAAATCGCACATAAAAAAATCTGGTCAAATTTTCATTGTTAATATTGATTCCTTTGTTATAAGAGCAGCTAAGCCTTATTTGGCCACTACAGGAGCAACTGTTCATGGTCATTATGGAGAAATCCTTTACAAAGGAGATAGGTTAGTTACGTTTATATATGAAAAATCGAGATCTAGTGACATAACGCAAGGTCTTCCAAAAGTAGAACAAATCTTTGAAGCGCGTTCAATTGATTCACTATCGCCGAATCTCGAAAGGAGAATTGAGGATTGGAATGAGCGTATACCAAGAATTCTTGGGGTCCCCTGGGGATTCTTGATTGGAGCTGAGCTAACCATAGCCCAAAGTCGTATCTCTTTGGTTAATAAGATCCAAAAGGTTTATCGATCCCAAGGGGTACAGATCCATAATAGACATATAGAGATTATTATACGCCAAGTAACATCAAAAGTGCGGGTTTCCGAAGATGGAATGTCTAATGTTTTTTCACCTGGGGAATTAATCGGATTATTGCGAGCGGAACGAGCAGGGCGAGCTTTGGATGAATCGATCTATTATCGGGCAATCTTATTGGGAATAACAAGGGCTTCCCTGAATACCCAAAGTTTCATATCTGAAGCAAGTTTTCAAGAAACTGCTCGAGTTTTAGCAAAAGCTGCCCTACGAGGTCGTATTGATTGGTTGAAAGGCCTCAAAGAAAACGTAGTTCTGGGGGGGATTATACCTGTTGGTACCGGATTCCAAAAATTTGTGCATCGTTCCCCACAAGACAAGAACCTTTATTTCGAAATTCAAAAAAAAAATCTATTCGCGTCGGAAATGAGAGATATTTTGTTTCTCCATACAGAATTAGTTTCTTCTGATTCTGACGTAACAAACAATTTCTATGAGACATCAGAACCCCCATTTACCCCCAATTATACGATTTAAGGATACATAAAGCAGATTTTTTGACTTTAAACTAGACTTTTGACCTTAGAACACTAACAGGTCAGATTTTAGATTTTTATTTTAATAAGTAAAAGAAGTCAGTTAATTCATTAAGGTTACGTTTATACCATGTATCAATGGCCAATTCTCAGTGGAAGGTTACATCGGAACAATTATTATTTATTTCAAGCTATTTCGGCTCTTTCTTAATCTTCAAAAAGAAATAAATTCCGTAATTGAATGGTAGGATGAAAAAAAAAGAAAAAATCAAAAGGAAGTGTGGAAAAAATGACAAGAAGATATTGGAACATCAATTTGAAAGAGATGATAGAAGCGGGAGTTCATTTTGGTCATGGTATTAAGAAATGGAATCCTAAAATGGCCCCTTACATCTCGGCAAAGCGTAAAGGTACTCATATTACAAATCTCGCTAGAACGGCTCGCTTTTTATCAGAAGCTTGTGATTTAGTTTTTGATGCAGCAAGTCAGGGAAAAAGCTTCTTAATTGTTGGTACCAAAAAAAGAGCAGCGTATTTAGTAGCATCAGCTGCAATAAGGGCTCGTTGTCATTATGTTAATAAAAAGTGGTTCAGTGGTATGTTAACGAATTGGTCGATTACGAAAACTAGACTTTCTCAATTTAGAGACTTAAGAGCAGAAGAAAAGATGGGAAAATTCCACCATCTCCCAAAAAGAGATGTGGCAATCTTGAAGAGAAAATTATCGACCTTGCAAAGATATCTCGGCGGGATCAAATATATGACGAGGTTGCCAGACATTGTGATCGTCCTCGATCAGCAAAAAGAGTATATAGCTCTTCGGGAATGTGCCATTTTGGGGATTCCTACTATTTCTTTAGTCGATACAAATTGTGACCCAGATCTCGCGAATATATCGATTCCAGCCAACGATGACACTATGACTTCAATTCGATTGATTCTTAACAAATTAGTATTTGCAATTTGTGAGGGCCGTTCTCTCTATATAAGAAATCGTTGATTAAGAAGAATAGTGAATTCTTGGGCAACTGCGTAGATTTATGGGATCACTTACTATTCTTTTTTGTTTTGTATAGATAAAAGAAGGGGAATATTGATATATATTAGAGGGTATTGATATATATTATGATCTGATGTGATTTCTTGGTATCCTAAATATAAGATTAATACTTCAAGTTGCTGAGTTGAGAAAGAGATGGTTGAATCAAAAGAATTCCTTTTTTGAAGTTCAATTTTTATCAGAGGACAATATGAATATTATACCATGTTCCATTAAAACACTCAAGGGGTTATACGATATATCGGGTGTAGAAGTAGGCCAACACTTCTATTGGCAAATAGGAAGTTTCCAAATTCATGCCCAAGTACTCATCACTTCTTGGGTCGTAATTACTATCTTGCTAGGTTCAGTTATCATAGCTGTTCGGAATCCACAAACCATCCCGACCGACGGTCAGAATTTCTTCGAATATGTGCTTGAGTTTATTCGAGACTTGAGCAAAACTCAGATTGGAGAAGAATATGGTCCCTGGGTTCCCTTTATTGGAACTATGTTCCTTTTTATTTTTGTTTCGAATTGGTCGGGTGCTCTTTTACCTTGGAAAATTATACAGTTACCCCATGGGGAATTAGCAGCGCCCACGAATGATATAAATACTACTGTTGCTTTAGCTTTACTCACGTCAGCGGCATATTTTTATGCGGGTCTTAGCAAAAAAGGATTGAGTTATTTCGAGAAATATATTAAACCAACTCCAATCCTTTTACCAATTAACATCCTAGAAGATTTCACAAAACCATTATCGCTTAGTTTTCGACTTTTCGGGAATATATTGGCGGATGAATTAGTCGTTGTTGTTCTTGTTTCTTTAGTCCCCTTAGTAGTCCCTATACCGGTCATGTTTCTTGGATTATTTACAAGCGGTATTCAAGCTCTTATTTTTGCAACGTTAGCCGCAGCCTATATAGGTGAATCCATGGAGGGTCATCATTGAATTGACTAGTTTTCGAAATAGTCTTTTTTTTTTAGCTTAGCTCAATTCATGCATGGTTCCAGATAATCCGCTTGGTTGGAAAACAAAATAGTTAGAAATGCGTATGAATATACAACCTAGAGTTGTAGGAGAGAGAATAGACTATATTACGGAATTGTCAAAGTATATATGCATTAAGGGGGGCGGAGTCAGGCTAGATCTATATCCTTAATGTCTAGAAGTCCAGTCATCTTTTGTGCGGGTTTCCACTTTAAGGAATGATTTTCGAATCCGATTCAATAGAAAATAAGAAAATACGCAAAATAGAAGAAACAAGTGTATATGGGATATTATATATTCCTAAGTTAGATTCATTATCTAATCCGATATATCGAATTCCCTCTATATGGAATTGGATTCCATATCCAGTTCTATGCAGCATATTGTTATCAATTGTATATCTTGATTTAATTCCTATTGGATTTGGATTAGGTCGATTTCAATAGGGGTTCTTCCTCTATTTCGTCTTTTATTATGGATTAGATTATAGGGGAAATAATAGGAACTCAAGGATATCGAAGAGTAAAGAAAGAAGGATGGAATGAAAGAGTTGTTGGTTGGAAAGAAAGAGAAATAGAATAATAAGAATCATATGGATTTACACAAACCTCTAATGATTAGAAACTAAAAATGAGATCTCGAAGTAGTTCGGACAATTCAGATTATCATTTCAATTTGTACTTTTTAGTTACTTCTCCCCAATAGAGCTTAGAAGTAAGAATTTCTTGGTTGATTGTATCCTTAACCATTTCTTTTTTTTTGACACGAGGAACTCACCATGAATCCACTAATTGCTGCTGCTTCCGTTATTGCTGCTGGATTGGCCGTAGGGCTTGCTTCTATTGGCCCTGGAGTTGGTCAAGGTACTGCTGCAGGACAAGCTGTAGAAGGTATTGCGAGACAGCCAGAAGCAGAAGGTAAAATACGAGGTACTTTATTGCTTAGTCTAGCTTTTATGGAAGCTTTAACAATTTATGGACTAGTTGTGGCACTAGCACTTTTATTTGCGAACCCTTTTGTTTAATCCTAAAAAAGAAAATGAGTGCTTTAGATTAGATACTTTTTTCTTTTTTTAGTAAATTGGTATTTGCTTCTGCAATTCCAATTATATCAATACTTTACTCCTATTTATTACTCCTGGAATTATCTATTTATTGGGACAGACAATACCCCACCCCAGGAAGGGCTGATTTGAGGATGATCAATTTAGAGGATATGCTCGCCTTCTTCCTTCCCGTCCTTAGTTTAGGACAGTGGAAAGTCTTTTTCCTTTTATTTTAGGAATTTTGGGAACATTTCAACAAAGGAGGTCTTTCACAGGTCAAACGAGACCTAAGACTTAATCTAAAATAAATTACTAGATTGAATCTATTTGCATTAAAAAAAAATTGCATTAAAAAAACCGATCAAAAAAGGGCGAGCGAAGTAAGTGATCGAAAAACTTTGTTCTTTGTTCGTCCTATCTATAAGAGGAGAGCATATGAAAAATGTAACCCATTCTTTCGTTTTTTTAGCTCACTGGCCATCCGCTGGG